GATTCATAACTAGAGAGCTTCTCTGGTCCTTCACTAATCGGGGCCAAAACTCCGGAAATTAGAAATGCCAAAATAGGAATAACACTTGATATTATTAGAAATGCCCAGAAAATATCATATTCGTGAAGCAGAAACATAGAAGCACTCCTATTAATGTGGAATATACCGAATTAGTTGATTCAAATTGGAATTCTCAATTCATCCATAACTGCATTAGTCGAAACAACAATTTTGATCAAACCACATAGTTTCGTTTGTTTACTTGTTGTGGGTCATGTATCGTCTCAAGATTCATCCAACGGAATCCCACTTACACTTACTTCGATTCTATTTAGATATGGTGTAGACATATAATGCTATTATACAAATCAAACTCTCTCCTACCTTGCCTCGGGTTTTCTATCAAACAAAAAAAGGAATTAAGGAATTTTTTTTAAAGAATATTTTAAATAATATGAATTGAAATTGAAATAATATTCAAACAATATTATTCAAATAAGATTAAATGAAATATTAAACATAAAGAATTTCAATATTCTATTAATATAATAGAGCCAAAGAGGAGGTCTGGCCCATTTTTTCTCTCTCTCTCTTTTTTTTCTTTCTTAGTGATTTAGAATATAGTCAGTAGTCAGATGTAATAGAATTTCTAGGAATTTCCATCTCGGGATTTATGGTATATTCTACGTGGCTGTGTTGGTGTATTCTTTTCATTAAGATCCGGATAGAGGATTATTGTTTCTATTGATTTGATACGGATACGAAAACGGAATGCATCGACCGATTCGATTCTCTCTCCCTGTCCCAGATTTATACTTAATTGATTTGATTCAATCCATTGAATTGTGAGGAACCCTTACATATAAAAACTCATGGGTTCCTATACCCAAATTAGGAAACTTTGGACCTGTACTACCCCGGCCCCGGCTTTACCCCCGAGTTAGAAGTCTTGAAAGAATCATTTCAGACCCATTTCTAGAACTAAAGATCGTGATTTGGAATGACTCGAAATACTTATTTATTTAATGTAATAATAACACCTAGCAGGACCAACCAACGAGTTAGGTTTCGTGACAACAAAAAACGTTTCTTTTGAAGCAAACCTACAAAATGGGGCATAGTTTAATGGTAGAGTCGGCTGAATCGTAAATGATTTACAGAAGATACTTCGAATGGAATCATGCGTTGTCGAACGATTCGATAGACAAAATCTCCCCATCCCAAAACCAACTCATAGAACATAGAAATAGAAGAGGGTGCGTTGATACATTTAGGACCAATTCATTGTCTCTAAAACAATGAATTGGGATTGTTGTTCTGCCAAAAGGCGATACGTCGGGGGATTCCTAACTCATCCAAGTTCAAATGGGCCCTAATCTTTTTAGATAAAGTCTGCATTGGTAGAATTGGAATGATGAACAAATTGGATTGGGTAAATTGGAATAAAAAAAAATAAGTTATAAGTTTAAGTATTGTACAGAAAAACGACTACTTGCTTTGCTAAGCCGGTTATACGAAGAAAAGCCTATTGTACAATGAAACTTACCAAAGAGCTTCGTTTTTGAAACTCTGGCTTTTCTACAAATACAAGAACAAGAATAGGTTCTAGATAATGTGACTTACTATTAGATTGAATTTGGGTTTGATTTGGTTGGGTCAGGTTGGAGTTTTTCTTGAGCCAGGCTCATGTTATGATTTTGACTTCATAAATTGACTTGGGTATACCAAAGCAAAGGTGTATCACTAAATCTTGGATCATGGACAAATAAAAGAGGAAAAAGGCCGTATGTCATTCACAGACGAAGATTAATGAAGAAGAATGGGTTTGTTTATCCGAGATTTGAAAATACCGATCCGATTGGATCCATTGGAATAAATTATTGTTTTCAAGCCCCGAGGGATCTCCGTGATCCTGTGGGAATGATTCCATTTCTATGGAACAATCAACCGGCCGGTCACACGCACTAATTAGGAAATGAATACAAAAATGTATAGGGCTATACGGACTCGAACCGTAGACCTTCTCGGTAAAACAGATCAAACTTATTATTATCGAAATGATTCGAACTGTTTCAAAGACCCAACATGCGTTTTTTTTTGCATTGGGCTCTTTCATTAACTGATAAAAAGATCGGCTAGTCTACCATATTTTTTCTTGACAGGAAGATAACGAGATGGCTCCATGCGCTCGGATTCATTATTTGAATTCTGATCCGGGAGCAATACCAAAGTGTTTCAAAGAAGGGTTACCCTGACGTAGGTCTGCCTCCGGCCTAGATCAACCTAAGTTAAATGGAGTCTCTATCAATCCGCCCCAAGAGTCAAATATGATACTTCATACACCTTAAAGTTCATAGGACGAAAAGAGGTTATTTTGAGGTCCTTATCCTCATTATGCCTAGCATTGAAGGGCCTGGGTATTCACCTTATCAATGATCAAACCAATGATGGGTTCTATTTGGTACCTGAATTGGCACCTGAATCGGACCGAACAAAATAT